GAAATGAGCATCTTTCTTCGTAGCAGGATCAGGGGAAAGAATGGGAAAGACAATTTCACTATATTTCTTACCGGGAACAGGGCCTATCACAAGAATATTTTTTTTATCGGGACGATAACTCTGAAAAGATAGATTTCCTATCTTTTCTTTCAATTCAGGGGAAATACGGTCGGGCGGCGCTAATTCGAATCCCTCAGGCAAAATAAGAACAGCACCCACATTCAACCCTCCCTTTTTTCCATTAGCAAGAACTTGTTTCATTTGCATATCATAAGGAATTCGAAGAACTGCTTCAAATACAGTATCGGGAAGCACAGCTTGGGGAACTTCAATATCCACGGGCTTGCTAGCTAAATGGCAATTGGCACATACAATTCGTCCAGTTGCTTCTCGTGGGTTTTCATAACCCTGCTGCGCAAAAATGGGATATGCATTTGAAATAGATGTCCGAGTTATTACGTATATCATGATCGATACAGAAATCGATCGAGTCATCTGTTCCTTTACCCAAGAAAAAGTATTTCTATTTTCCATGTCCAATCGCGGATCCCTGAATTTCTACAATAAATTAGATAGGTAGCTAAATTAATTTAGTTCCCTATACACGAGTTTGTTGTCATTCTACTGCAACAGTTGTACTGGAATGATGAATACCTTAAGCAGGTAGAATATAGAAAGAAAGAATTTTGCTAAAATGGAAAAGGGCTTTCTTTCTAAAGAAAGATGCTAATTTGATTAATATCAGGAAATAGAATGAATTTATGCTTCACTAATTGAATGATAAATGACTACAAGCGAAGGAGATAGGCGGTTTAAACAAAAAAAGACCCAAAATTTCAAACATGTATCTAGAATTACTGGAAAACTACAAACAAAAATTGTGAAAATTAGCTCATTAGGAGCCCATCCAAGATCGTTGTAGACCCAACGAATTAATAGTTCCCACCCGCGGGTGGAGTGAAATCCAACAAAAAAATCAGTAACTAAAAGAATAAAAAAAGCTTTTATTGAGTCATTTAAGTTATAGAAGAATTCCTGAACCCAAGAATTAAAAATGACAAGTTCCTCTTTACTCAGAAAAAAAGAACTACTTAGAATAGCTAAACAGATTATATTTGTCGAGAAATGCAAAATGATATGGAGATGATCCTCATTATCCATTTTGACCAATTGTATTATTTCCTTGTGTATTCCTATAGGAGGTTTTTGTACATGTGTCTTTAGTTTCTCTTTTATCATCTCGTCCAAGAGAGAAAGTTCTTCTAATTCTATGAATCTTTCTAGAATCCTTTTCTCTTGAATATCAGTTAAGAGAGTTTCGGATTGCCTGGTATTCCACCAATTCTTAATCCAAAGTTCCAGACATTTGTTAAATGAGAAAGAGACCCCCCAGGGCAAAAGTACGATAAATACAAGATATAGTAAAGAAGGCAATGCTTTCTTTTTTTTCATTTTTGATCTGTAAATTGAGTTGTTAATGAACCCGCTTCATTTTCATTCGCTGACTCTATTTCATTCCCTGACTTTATATGATATTTCTTTTTGTTTGAAGCAAAAACTCTATAGCAAGGTTTGATACCCTCTATCTATTCTTCTTTTTTATATATTAGTGGAATTTAATTGCATTGGGTTCTTTCTTAGATCTAGATGGAGTGGAATAGTGAAATAGAATAAAAAAAAGACCTTTCGAATGAAAATGGAAGAATAGTATGCGATATATCTCACTTGGACAAAATAAATTTAAAAAAATTTTCTCTTATCCGCATTTGTTCCTTCCTTTAGATAAATACTCAAAAATATCCTTCCAATAACAAATCCAATTTCGAAGGGACTTCCTCCCCATGTTGAGAAAGCTTTTCTTCTTCCAATTCTTCTTCATTCAATTCAGTTCAAAAAAAAATAAATACAATTGGTACTCAAAATACTTCAATTGGTACGCGCAAGAAATAGGCCAATTCGGCAGCTTTTTGTTCAATTTCTCGTGGAGTAAAAAACTTCTCATCAGTACGAGTCAAGGGAATGACCCCCTGGCCCCGGATTTCCATATAAAGGATACGACGAGGATAAAGACCCTCTTTAACCTGAATTCTAATTGATTGGATATCCCGCATAAGGAATTGAAGGAAGACGCGACGTTTTATTCCAGGGAATCCCCAACGAAAAATGCACACTATTCCCTCTTTTCTATCGAATCGGTCATAACCACTACCTACATTCCACAAAATAGTACACCACAAGTAGGAGCTAATGAATAGGCCCGCAATTCCGTAGAAAGACATCACGATCCCCTGTGGAAAAAAAAGAATTTGTTGAGATGGAAGTATAGATATAATATTCTTACCAAGATAACTGGAAGCCCCAACCGATAAGAATCCTAGTGAACCTAGAAAAAGAATACAGGCCCAGAAAAAATTACCCCTTTTTCGAGAACCTTTTAGAAGTTCTACCCATACATGTTCTGATCGCCAATTCATATTAGATATACTAAATCCAGCAGTGGTCGATTGAAATTGAGAGAATAAGCTAAATAATTTTGACTTTACTTTTTTTTATTCTGAAATCGTCTTCAGCAATTAGTACTCCTGTGAAATAATAGGTTAGATACATTGACTTTCTATTCAAAAAATATTTGTTGATTCCATTAAAAAAAACTCGCTATACCCGGCTCCGCATATTCATGCATTTATGCTCGTAGCCTATATCCGCATCCATCCCACAGCCGTTTTTATCCGCATTCATAGCTGTTTTTCCTTTGTGTGTAGAAAGAGCCGCATATCCTACCATATTATATTACTTACACTAAAAATACTAGACAATCTTATTTTTCTGCACATAAAGAAATAAAGAAGTCATTGCAATTGCCGGAAATACTAAGCCTACTAAAGGCACGAAAATAGAAGGTAAGTTTAAATCCGTCATAGAATAAGTGTCTCAATTCAAATTTACTATTTCTATCTATTCAAAAATATCTTAAGATTCTTATGATATAATTAAGTATATCTATTATAAGGAATATTGACTATTGTATTTTTTAGTTTACAAAAAAAATATTTTGTAAAAAAAGGAATGGATAATAAAATAAGCAAACTGCTAAAAAGGAGAACTAATTAAAAAGATTTGATTTTTCTTTTCCCATCCTCATGGCCGTTCTATCCTTCTAATCGAATTTTAAATTCGATTCAAAAGAAAGCGACTAGAATTTACTTCCTGCATACATACTCCTCTAGAAGAGCATACAATAATGCGTGGTAAGGGCGGAAAATATAGAATATAGTATATTCAATCAAAATCAAAGGGCAAATTCTCTTACCTAATACAGATCCCATACTACAGTACCCTCTTATTTTAAGGCGATATACCACCCAAAAAGGGTATAAAAATGCCGGGTGGAGTTAGCTTTTCGAGGAAGACCCGTCTCGTGCAGCGAAGTCGTCCTGTTAGTAAGACCCCGTGCAATAATGGTTTATAGAAGAATATTATTCCGAATACTCCTCTAGACGTGTATAGTAAGTAGCATTGCGATTCCGAATGCTTTTTATTTTTTTTATTTATGAATAAAAAAAATTCATTGTATCGTGGGGTCGGGGGTTTGGTCCGGAAAAATTCGGAACAAACTGTCTACCGCATTGAAGTTTATAGCGCTGGATTTCCACGAAAGTATAATTGTTCCCATCAGAAAGAATCCTTTTGAACGTCTCTACGATGGATCCAGGTTCTATGTCCAATCCCAAATCAAGGATTTATCGCTCTTGATCGGAGTCATAAACGAAAACTACCTTTCGAGTCACTTGTTGACTCACGATTACGACTGTTAAAAGTTTCAAACGTCCTCTTTTTTTCAAGAGAGTCTTATAAAATAAAAGGGTATAACTTCAAAACTATGCCTTTTTTCATTCATTCTCCTTTAGTTTTTTTCTCTATCTAGAAGTGGAATAGAATAACCCGGTTGAGGGGTAATGATCATACGTCTGTAATGCACAGCTACTACCTTAACACCAAAGAAGAGTTCGACCCAATGCTTGATTTCTATCTTAGTGAATCCCGATTCGACATTAAAAGTATATTGATTCTTTTCCAATAAATGAAGACTTTTTTCTGTAAATACTGCGTATTTGATTCCATTATCATATGATAATATTTGAATTTGATTTGTATTTCTTTATTGTATTATACCTTTATATATTCTAGATATATAGAATAGACTAATCTCGATTTGTCAAGTCTCATAATCATATCATGATCCATTTTTATTCGGCTCAATCTTTTTTAGAAAAAAAAAAGATTGAGCCGAGTTTAATTGCAATCAATTAGACGAATAAAGAAGAATTACTGCATTTCGTAACTTATTTTTTCTCTTTTTATTTCGTTTATTTTTTATTTATCCTACCTTCTTATCAATAGTATCTACCGGCTCGAACTCGAATTTGATCGCTTTCCATACTTCACAAGCCGCGGCTAGTTCAGGACTCCATTTGCAAGCTGCTCGGATAATTTCATTACCTTCACGAGCAAGATCACGCCCTTCGTTACGAGCTTGTACACAGGCTTCTAAAGCCACTCGATTAGCTGCTGCACCAGGTGCATTTCCCCAAGGATGTCCTAAAGTTCCTCCACCAAATTGTAATACAGAATCATCCCCAAAGATTTCAGTCAGAGCTGGCATATGCCAAACATGAATACCACCTGAAGCTACCGGTATAACACCTGGCATGGATACCCAGTCCTGAGTGAAAAAGATACCGCGAGCACGATCTTTTTCAATAAAATCATCGCGTAATAAATCAACAAAACCTAAAGTCATTTCGCGTTCCCCTTCTAGCTTACCTACTACTGTACCGGCGTGGATATGATCTCCCCCAGACATACGCAATGCTTTAGCTAATACACGGAAATGCATACCATGATTTTTCTGTCTATCGATAACTGCATGCATTGCACGGTGAATGTGAAGAAGTAGGCCATTGTCGCGGCAATAATGAGCCAAACTAGTATTTGCGGTGAATCCCCCAGTGATGTAGTCATGCATTACAATAGGAACCCCTAATTCTCTCGCAAATACAGCTCTCTTAATCATTTCTTCACATGTACCTGCAGTCGCATTCAAGTAATGCCCCTTAATTTCACCGGTTTCGGCCTGTGCTTTATAAATAGCTTCGGCACAAAAGACAAAACGGTCTCTCCAACGCATAAATGGTTGTGAGTTTACGTTTTCATCATCTTTGGTAAAATCAAGTCCACCACGTAGACACTCATAACACGCTCTACCGTAATTTTTTGCAGATAATCCCAATTTTGGTTTAATAGTACATCCCAATAAAGGACGACCATACTTGTTCAACTTATCTCTTTCAACTTGGATACCATGAGGCGGGCCTTGGAAAGTTTTTGTATAAGCAGGGGGAATTCGTAGATCCTCCAAACGTAGAGCACGTAGGGCTTTGAAACCAAATACGTTACCCACAATGGAAGTAAACATGTTAGTAACGGAACCCTCTTCAAATAGGTCTAATGGATAAGCTACATAACAGATCCATTGGTTGTCTTCCCCAGCAACAGGCTCGATGTGATAGCATCGTCCTTTGTAACGATCAAGACTGGTAAGTCCATCAGTCCAAACAGTTGTCCATGTACCAGTAGAAGATTCGGCAGCTACTGCAGCCCCTGCTTCTTCCGGCGGAACCCCAGGTTGAGGAGTTACTCGGAATGCTGCCAAGATATCAGTATCCTTGGTTTCATACTCCGGGGTGTAGTAAGTCAATTTATAATCTTTAACACCAGCTTGAAATCCAACACTTGCTTTAGTTTCTGTTTGTGGTGACATAAGTCCCTCCCTACAACTCTTGAATTAAGAATTCTCACAATAACAGGGTCTACTCGATGTGAATTAGACGTCAATGCAACTTTAGCAAAAATTTCGAAACAAAAAGGATATTCAATTAATATAATTAATATAATATCAACTCATTAAAGAAAATTGAGGGCATACTTAAATTAATGAATATTTTGCATTAATATATAATGTGTACACCCTGTGTATTTTCTATCCTATAGGAATGGAATTCGATAGGAATTGAGTTGTTGTTATGGTAAGTTAACACGGTTCATTATTAAACCATGGATTTGATTTACCAAATCCTTCATTATTGTATACTCTTTGATAGATATAGCGCAACCCAAATGAATCCCTAATCCTTATTTTATAAGTTCTTAATGGGACTTTTTCTTATTTTGAATGCAAATACCTAACTAAATACTAAGAAAATTCTCTGTTGACAGCAATCTATGCTTCACAGTAGTATATATTTTGTATATCGAAGTCCTAGATAGGAAAGTAGAGTAGGCACAGATGCTCCACAAAAGGCAAAATGTATATGAAAAAAAAATTGATTGAACTTTGCAACGGACTCATTCCATGAGTGAACGATTGAATGGGATTCGCTTGGGCAACGAAATAAAGTCCCGGTCTCCTTTTTTCTCTTATTGAATTAACTAATTCATTTCCTTTTTACTTTTGGATTTTTGGATATTTTTTTGGATTTGATTTGGCATTATTCAACAAGAAAAAAAGAAAAATTTCGACAAATTCTTTTTTTTATTATGTGATAATTATGAGTACCAATCCTACTACTTCTCGTCCCGGGGTTTCCACAATTGATGAAAAAAGTGCGGGTCGTATCGATCAAATTATTGGACCCGTGCTGGATGTCACTTTTCCCCCGGGCAAGTTACCTTATATTTATAACGCTTTGGTAGTCCAGAGTAGGGACACTGCCGATAAGCAAATTAATGTGACTTGTGAGGTACAACAATTATTAGGAAATAATCGAGTTAGAGCTGTAGCTATGAGTGCTACAGACGGGTTGATGAGAGGAATGGAAGTGATTGACACGGGAGCTCCTCTCAGTGTTCCGGTCGGTGGAGCTACTCTCGGACGAATTTTCAATGTTCTTGGGGAGCCTGTTGACAATTTGGGTCCTGTAGATAGTAGTGCGACGTTCCCTATTCATAGATCTGCGCCTGCCTTTATCGAGTTAGATACGAAATTATCCATCTTTGAAACAGGTATTAAGGTCGTCGATCTTTTAGCTCCTTATCGACGTGGAGGAAAAATAGGACTATTTGGGGGGGCTGGAGTAGGTAAAACAGTACTCATCATGGAATTAATCAATAACATTGCTAAAGCTCATGGGGGCGTATCCGTATTTGGTGGAGTAGGAGAACGGACTCGTGAAGGAAATGATCTTTATATGGAAATGAAGGAATCCGGAGTAATTAATGAAAAAAATATTGAGGAATCAAAGGTAGCTCTAGTCTATGGCCAAATGAATGAACCGCCGGGAGCTCGTATGAGAGTTGGTTTAACTGCCCTAACTATGGCAGAATATTTCCGAGATGTTAATAAGCAAGACGTGCTTTTATTCATCGATAATATCTTTCGTTTTGTTCAAGCAGGATCGGAGGTATCCGCTTTATTAGGGAGAATGCCCTCTGCAGTGGGTTATCAACCTACTCTTAGTACAGAAATGGGTTCTTTGCAAGAAAGAATTGCTTCTACTAAAAAGGGATCTATAACTTCGATTCAAGCAGTTTATGTACCCGCGGACGATTTGACCGACCCTGCTCCTGCGACAACATTTGCACATTTGGATGCTACTACTGTACTTTCCAGAGGATTAGCTTCCAAGGGTATTTATCCAGCAGTAGATCCTTTAGATTCAACCTCAACAATGTTACAACCTCGGATTGTTGGCAACGAACATTATGAAACTGCGCAAAGAGTTAAGGAAACTTTACAACGTTACAAAGAACTTCAGGACATTATCGCTATTCTTGGGTTGGATGAATTATCAGAAGAGGATCGTTTAACTGTAGCAAGAGCAAGAAAAATAGAGCGTTTCTTATCACAACCGTTCTTTGTGGCAGAAGTTTTTACTGGCTCTCCAGGAAAGTATGTTGGTCTTGCAGAAACTATTAGGGGATTTCAACTAATCCTTTCCGGAGAATTAGACGGCCTACCCGAACAAGCTTTTTATTTGGTGGGTAACATCGATGAAGCTAGCACGAAAGCTATAACCTTAGAAGAGGAGAACAAAGCGAAGAAATGAAATTAAATCTTTATGTACTGACTCCTAAGCGAATTATTTGGGATTGTGAAGTGAAAGAAATCATTTTATCCACTAATAGTGGCCAAATCGGCGTATTACCAAACCACGCCCCCATTAACACAGCAGTAGATATGGGTCCTTTGAGAATACGCCTCCTCAACGACCAATGGTTAACGGCGGTTCTGTGGAGCGGTTTTGCGAGAATAGTTAATAATGAGATCATCATTTTAGGAAATGATGCGGAACTGGGTAGTGATATTGATCCGAAAGAAGCTCAACAGGCACTTGAAATAGCCGAAGCTAACTTGAGTAAAGCTGAGGGTACGAAAGAATTAGTTGAAGCAAAGCTAGCTCTCAGACGAGCTAGGATACGAATCGAGGCTGTCAATTGGATTCCCCCCTCCAATTGAAGACAATCCAAGGGTTTATAGTTGATACAAAGAAAAAGGGAAGAGGGGTAGAAAAAGTTATTAGATAGCGAAGCGAAGTAAGTCCAATGCTATCTAGTAATTTTTCTACCTACTTACCTACTATTGGATTTGAACCAATGACTCCCGCCGTATGAAAGCAATACTCTAACCACTGAGTTAAGTAGGCAATTTATCACCACAAAGGAAGACTCATTACTTCGATCGATTATATATCGAATCACTTTTCTAAGCAATACCGCTTCGTTATTGGTCTGTTATATACTAAACAGATACAGATAAAAAGGATATCCTCTGGCATTAGAGAATATTCATCTTGACAAGAAATTATCTATATGTTAAGATATCTCTGATAAGGGCTATAGCTCAGTTCGGTAGAGCAACTCGTTTACACGTGCGCCAATGCTTTTCAAAGGAGCTTATTATGCAATGAACATAATTGATCTTATTGCAAAATCAATGTCTTACTTCATAGATTCGAGAGAATAGGAGAACAGTAGCCTGACAAATAGTAGGTTCAGTCCGATTCAGGTGCCAATTCAGGTGCCTAATCAAATAGAACCCTTATGGATTTGCTAGTTGATAAGGTAAATATCCAGCCCCCTAAATGCTAGGCAGAATGAGGATAAGGGCCTCCAAAAAATTTCTTCTCGTTCTATGAGCTTTAAGGTGTATGAAGTCTCATAGTTAACTCTTGCAGTGGAACGATAGAGACTCCATTTCACTTAGGTTGATTTAATTTAGGCCAGAGGCAAACCTAAGTCAAGGTAATCCTCCTTTGAAACACTTTGGTATTGCTTCTAGATAGATCATAATACAAATAATCAATCAGAGCACAGGGAACCATCTCATTATCTTTCCGTAAAGAAAAACTATGGTGGACTAACTGATTTTGAAATCAGTTTATGAAAGAGCCCAATGCAAAAAAATGCATGTTGGGTCTTTGAAACAGTTCGAATCATTTCGATAATAATCTGTTTGATCTGTTTTACCGAGAAGGTCTACGGTTCGAATCCGTATAGCCCTAATATGTCTTTTTTAAAAAATTTTGGATGGATATCCTAGGTTTTCTTTAGTACAGTTTTCTTTTTCTCATTAGTGCTTGTTTCTAGACTGGATGGGCGCCTGCGACATAGAATAGAGGTAAAAAAAAGCATTACCACAGGCTCATTCATCGAACATCAAAATCATAGCGACAGGAAAATAAAAACGAATTTCTATAGAAGGAAGGATCCCTTCCCTGATTTGAATCCCGTCCTCCATCAAAGAGGGTATCTCTAGACTTTTCTATAATAACTGCAAAGATTTTCTCTATCTTGCGAATTACTACTTTGTTTTAAGTATATTTTATTTGCTTATATATACATGATCTAAATCGATCCACTTTAGAAAAAATAAAGTAAAGAGTAAATAAGAAAACAGAATATTCTGTCTCATAGTTCTGAAATAGAGTTCTTTTTTTCTTTT